AGAAAGGTGAAATGCGCGATATGTGGATCGCTCAACGGAAGAAAGATCTAATCTTATTATGTGTAGAACCTCTTTGGACAACAACTAGTCACTTCCAATAGAAAGTATGTATTGCCGTAATCTAATATAATTAGAATAGCGGAACGACTTTCTCTTCTCTTAGAACAGTAAAAGTAAAGAAAGAGGGAAATAAATAAAGAAAAAAGAAAAAACTAGAAATTGGTTTTTTCTCGTTGTAATATCCATAATTCTGGTAAGAGCTGGTTTATCAAAATAGAATATTTAGGAAGAATTCGGTTGGAAAAAATTTCCCATCATGCGTAGATTTGAGTTTCGAAATACAACTATAGTAATTAGTAATCATTCATTGTTTAATCGAATGGTTAGTATTCATTATTGTATTTTCTTATTCATTACTGTATTTCAGTATAATTTTGAAACAGAGACATTATTTTTTTAAAGCTTCGCAAAACGATCAATTAAACAATTGATACAATTCAATTACTCAATCGATTACTCAATTACTCAATTAGTAGTACCCCTAGAGTCCACTCCTTCCCCATACTACGAGTGAGAGGGAAAATGTAAAGACTACCATTAAAGCAGCCCAAGCGAGACTTACTATATCCATATGAATTATGTCTCCTATCTCTATGAAGGAATTATTCCATTATTGATCAATAATCATAGTGGAATCAATGGCGCAGAGTCAAAATAGAATTCTGACTTAAGGCTATTGACGAACCAATCCAATGAATCTACTCGTAACAAGATTATAAGATTTCTGGTAGAATCGGGAAGCATTAAGCACAAATACGATACACACACCTTTTCTTGGAAAATGAAATAGTAAAGGAATACTCCTATCCTAATGGAACATGTAGGAATACTAAGACCTATTGTTTGTTACCCTTTTTCATAAGCAAAAAACATCAAAATATACCATCAAAATAGATAACTATCTATCAGATACCTCTATTTCCTATTTGATCTAAGCCTTACTGTTTTTGTTTTTCTTTCTGTGAAAGAATGGGGAGACACCATCACCAGTATTACATACATTCTTTCTTTTTTTCGTAATCCCCCTACCCTACACGGGCAAAGAAATTTTTTGTTTTTTCAACTTTGACTTTTACTCTATAAGAATAAGAGCCGACCAACTATCCTGATTGAATGTTTGAGTACTCAGAGACTCTCGTGAGTCTGGATACAAAGTATCTTCAGTCCTTTCCACAACTTCTAAATTTATTTCCCATCCGCCTATCCAATCTAATTCCAGACAGAGTCAGTAGACACAACTTTAGTAGTGGTAGTGTAAGATAATTAGGAATTCTTGATAGTCTTTCGTACAATCTCTTCTTCAATCCTAGGAGCAAAAATGGAGTGTCCTTTAGGAACCTTTGGATACCAAGATTTCCGACCTCTTACTTTCGTAGTTGTGAATCCCAGAATTGACTCTCACTCTTTATTTTATTCAATTTTTTAAATAAATGTCCGAACCAATCATAATCATATTAATAAGTAAAGCTTACTTCATCCCTATTTGTACCGGTTTGGGCCACACCCAAAACCCAGATTTTGAGAAAAAAAATTTACTTTTTTTATAGAACTACAGATAAAAAAAAAAGTATCGATAGGCTTATCCTTTTGCCTCTCCTTCTCCGGGGACAGAATTCGCCGAGTTAAATCAGCAGAATAAGAAATCCCAAGTTTTTTGTTGATCAGGCGACACCCAGATTTGAACTGGGGATAAAGGATTTGCAGTCCCCCGCCTTACCACTTGGCCATGTCGCCAAACCAAATCCGATCCAAAATGGATAAAATCAAAATAGTATCCATCTATATTCTATTACTCATTTTTTTCTTTTTTTTTATTGGATTATTGGATCCAGTTTAGATTATTCTCTTCGATTGGTTATATCTCAAAACACACACCGCTTAAAAACTCCCCTTCTCTTTCTATTGATAAGATAAAAAATAAAGATAAGATAAAAAATAAATTTCCGGTCACAGACTGAAAAATTCAGGGCAAATTGGAACCATTAACTATTTGTATTTGTTTTGAATTAGTGAAAGGTTCTTCAATTTGTGTCTCAAATTGTTGCGTTTCTTTACCTTAATTTAATGCCATAACAAAATAAAATTGATTTATGACTAATCAGTATCAATTATTTTCAATAATCAATCTTTTTCAATTTCAATTATAACAATTATATAACAATCAATTATAACAATATATATGTGTATATGTAAACCTCAAAACAGAAATTGTTACACAGATACCGGGGCGGGTCTCTCTTATGTACATATCCCATATCCCTATAGAGAATCGTCGTGTCTTATTTTTTCTATTGCATATATAAAATTAAAAAATAGGAATTATGATATAGCGCGACCTGACCTCTGTTGCCACAAGTGAAATTACGATAAAAGATGTGATATGTGGATAGGTAGATAGCTATACCGGCATGCACTTAATAAATACTACTCCTATTACGCA